ATCAGGCATTTGATTAATGGTGGAGCGCATACGACTCGTTACCCCCCAAGCCGGGCGTTCACTCTAAAAGGGGCTATGGTTATTTTTTTTTTTTTTTCCTTTCAATAGACTTCTCACAGTGCACGTAATCTATAGGTGAAAGGTGGAACTAACCCTAGGAATTTAACAAAGAATGTGAAGTGTTGGAAAGATATTCCTTGATAAGTTTCATAACTGATATCAAGAGCATAATACTATCATTTTAAACTCGAAATATTTTCTATGTGATTTACCCCCTGGGTTTTTCGCGCGTTAAACCCCCCTACCCCCCTAACACTCCTGACATAGCTATTAATCCTGTAAACCCCCCGGAAACAGGAAGCTATCGATTGTGTTTGATGAGGTATTTTTTTTTCCAAAAAGTGTGTATTTACATTATTGCAATAATGCAAATGCTTGCGTAGCTTACCTAAAGCATAACACTGAAGATGTTAAGACAAACCCTAGAAAGTTTCGAAAGCACAAAGGCTTGGTCCTGACTTTACTATCAACTTTAATTAAATTTACACATGCAAGTATCCGCATCCCCGTGAAAATGCCCATAGTTTTCTTTTTGAAAACAAGGAGATGGTATCAGGCACAATACATTTTAGCCCACAACACCATGCCCGGCCACACCCCCAAGGGAATTCAGCAGTGATAAATATTAAGCAATGAGCGAAAGCTTGACTTAGTTATAATATATTAGAGCCGGCAAAACTCGTGCCAGCCGCCGCGGTTATACGAGAGACTCAAGTTGATAGCTATCGGCGTAAAACGTGATTAAAGAATTAATTAACTAAAGTGGAATATTTTCAAAACTGTTATACGTATGTGAGAATAAGAAAAACCCCTACGAAAGTGACTTTAAGCTACTTGATACACGAAAGCTGTGACACAAACTGGGATTAGATACCCCACTATGCTCAGCCTTAAACTTTAATAGAATATTACATTTTCTATTTGCCAGGGAACTACTAGCATAAGCTTAAAACCCAAAGGACTTGGCGGTGCTTTAGACCCACCTAGAGGAGCCTGTTCTATAACCGATAACCCCCGTTAAACCTCACCTTCTCTTGTTATTTCCGCCTATATACCGCCGTCGTCAGCTTACCCTGTGAAGGCATACTAGTAAGCAAAATTGATTTTATCCAAAACGTCAGGTCGAGGTGTAGCATATGAGAAGGAAAGAAATGGGCTACATTTTTTAACTTAAAAAATACGGAAATTGTAATGAAACAACAATTTAAGGAGGATTTAGCAGTAAGCGTAAGAATAGAGAGCTACGCTGAAACTGGCCCTGAAGCGCGCACACACCGCCCGTCACTCTCCCTGAACCTTTAATACCTTATTCATAAACCAAATTTCGGACAAAAGGGAGGCAAGTCGTAACATGGTAAGTGTACCGGAAGGTGTACTTGGCTTAATCAGGGTATAGCTAAAATAGTATAGCACTTCCCTTACACTGAATATGCATCTGTGCAAATCAGATTACCCTGATACCTAAAAGCTAGCTCCTTCAAATAAAATAAAACAAAAATATTTATACACTATTATGTGCTAGAATTATAAAACAAATCATTTCTTTACACCTTAGTATAGGCGATAGAAAAGGACATGTTGAAGCTATAGAGAAAGTACCGCAAGGGAATGATGAAAGAGAAATGAAATAACCCAGTAAAGTAAAAAAAAGCAAAGATTAGACCTTGTACCTTTTGCATCATGATTTAGCAAGACCTAATTAAGCAAAAAGCTTTGTAGTTTAAAACCCCGAAACCAAGTGAGCTACTCCGGGACAGCTTAGATAATAGAGCAAACACGTCTCTGTGGCAAAAGAGTGTGAAGATCCTCGAGTAGAGATGACAAATCTACCGAACTTGGTTATAGCTGGTTGCCTGAAAACTAAATAAAAGTTTAGCCTTTTCTTTTCTTAAATTAATACTAATCATAATTTTTATTTAACTAAAGAATTATTAAAGAGTTATTCATAAGAGGTCCAGCCCTTATGAACAAGGACACAACCTTATTGAGAAGGATAATGAACATATCATTTTAAAGTTAATATTTTGGTGGGCCTAAAGGCAGCCATCCAAGAAAAAAGCGTTAAAGCTCAAATATTATAAAACTTCAAATTAAGATTACATATAATCATAATCCCCTAAATATATCAGGCTATTCTATTCTAAAATAGAAGAAATTATGCTAAAATGAGTAATAAGAGGATTCAAACCTCTCCTTAGCACCCATGTAAATCGGAACGGAAAAACCACCGAAAGTTAATCGGCCCCAAAAATAGAGAGGAGTAAGTTAAAAAAAGATAACTAGAAAAGCACTTATTCTTTACCGTTTAGCCCACACTGGCATGCAACATTTTTAAAGGAAAGATAAAAAGAAAAAGAAGGAACTCGGCAAACATAAATACTTAAACTAAGCCTCGCCTGTTTACCAAAAACATCGCTTCTTGTTATAATAATATAAGAAGTCCCGCCTGCCCTGTGACTAAAAGTTTAACGGCCGCGGTATTCTGACCGTGCAAAGGTAGCGCAATCACTTGTCTTTTAAATAGAGACCTGTATGAATGGCATAACGAGGGCTTAACTGTCTCCTTTTTCCTATCAATGAAATTGATTTCCCCGTGCAGAAGCGGGGATACTAACATAAGACGAGAAGACCCTATGGAGCTTAAGCCGCAAGAACAGAACTTTTACTCCTTTACCAATCTAAAGGTATGAAATTCATTGTTTTAATCCTGTTCAAGTGTCTTTGGTTGGGGCGACCACGGAGCATAAAAAACCTCCACGAGGAATGAAAATAGTCCTTTTTTATTTAAGGGTGACAACCCTAAAAACCAGAATTTCTGACCATTTGATCCGGCAAAGCCGATCAACGAACCGAGTTACCCTAGGGATAACAGCGCAATCCTCTTCTAGAGTCCATATCGACAAGAGGGTTTACGACCTCGATGTTGGATCAGGACATCCTAATGGTGCAGCAGCTATTAAGGGTTCGTTTGTTCAACGATTAAAGTCCTACGTGATCTGAGTTCAGACCGGAGTAATCCAGGTCAGTTTCTATCTATGAAATGTTTTGTTCCAGTACGAAAGGATCGAAGAAAAAGGGCCAATAATTCAATTAAGCCCTCCCCTAATCTGATGAAACCAACTAAATTAGATAAAAGGACATATTCCCTATTTAAGGGAAGATAACCCACGTTTACTTGTTAAGATGGCAGAGCCCGGATAATGCAAAAGACCTAAGCCCTTTACACAGAGGTTCAAATCCTCTTCTCAACTCATGTTTACAAACATTCTTCTATTCATTATTAACCCCTTAATTATTGCAATCTTTATTCTACTAGCAGTTGCACTATTAACACTACTTGAACGAAAAGTCTTGAGTTATATACAACTCCGAAAAGGACCTAATATTGTAGGACCCTATGGACTCTTACAACCTGTGGCGGATGGCGTAAAACTATTCTTAAAAGAACCTATCTGGCCATCTACCTCCTCCCCCTTTCTATTTCTAGTTATACCTGTAATTGCTCTTACCCTAGCCCTCACTATGTGATTACCTATTCCGTTCCCCTTTCCCCTCGCTGATTTAAACCTGAGCATTCTTTTTATCCTAGCCTTTTCAAGTTTAACCGTATATTCAATTTTAGGCTCAGGATGAGCATCAAATTCTAAATATGCTCTTATTGGAGCTCTCCGAGCAGTAGCCCAAACAATTTCTTACGAAGTAAGTCTAGGTCTCATCCTACTCAACGTCATTATTTTTGCAGGAGGTTTTACACTTCAAATCTTCACCACAGCCCAAGAAAGCATCTGACTTATCTTCCCTACCTGACCTTTAGCTGCAATATGATATATTTCTACGCTAGCAGAAACAAATCGAACACCATTTGACTTAACAGAAGGAGAATCAGAATTAGTATCCGGCTTTAACGTTGAATATGCAGGAGGCCCATTCGCATTATTTTTTCTGGCAGAATATGCAAATATTATTTTAATAAATACATTATCCGCAATTCTATTCTTAGGCACATCAATTCACCTCCAAAACTCAGACTTCACAACAATAGTCCTGATGATTAAAGCAACACTCTTAACTATTTTATTTTTATGAGTGCGAGCTTCATACCCTCGGTTTCGGTATGACCAATTAATACACCTTATTTGAAAAAATTTTCTTCCAATCACCCTAGCTCTTGTAATTTGACACCTCGCCGTCCCAATTGCTTTTTCAGGTTTACCCCCCCAAACCTAAAAGGAGCTGTGCCTGACAATAGGATTACTTTGATAGAGTAAATAATGAAGGTGAAAGCCCTTCCAACTCCTAGAAAAAGAGGACTTGAACCTCTACTGAAGAGATCAAAACCCTTAGTGCTTCCACTACACCATTTTCTAGTAAGGTCAGCTAATTTAAGCTTTTGGGCCCATACCCCAAACATGTTGGTTAAAATCCTTCCTTTACTAATGAGCCCTTACATCTTTTTAACTATGTTACTAGCCCTACTACTAGGGACTTCTATTACCTTTACTAGCACGCATTGATTACTAGCCTGAATAGGCTTAGAAATTAATACACTAGCTATTATTCCTTTAATGGCCCAACAACACCACCCCCGAGCCATTGAAGCAACCACTAAATACTTTATCATCCAAACAACTGCTGCAGCAACACTACTATTTGCAGCCGTAACCAATGCTTGACTCACAGGACAATGAGAAATTTCACAAATAAATCACCCGTTCCCACTAACAATTGTAACAATAGCTTTAGCCCTTAAATTAGGTTTGGCTCCTACACACGCCTGACTACCAGATGTTATACAAGGCTTAAACCTTAACACAGGTCTTATCCTCGCCACCTGACAAAAATTAGCCCCTATTTCACTCCTCCTACAAATTAATAATAATTTTCATCTGCTAGTTCCCCTAGCCTTAATATCTATTATTATTGGTGGATGAGGCGGCTTAAACCAAACTCAATTACGTAAACTTTTAGCATATTCCTCAATTTCTCACCTTGGCTGAATAATTTTGGTTCTACAATTTTTTCCTTCCCTGACTCTATTAACACTTTTAATTTACATCACAATTACATTTTCCATTTTCACCACCTTTAAATTAAACAAAGCAACCAACATTAATTCTTTAGCAACTTCATGAGTAAAAACCCCAGCCACATACGCAATAGCCCCCTTAATTCTACTTTCCCTCGGGGGACTTCCTCCTTTAACAGGATTTATACCAAAATGACTAATTCTACAAGAACTTGCTAAACAACAATTAATTCTAGTAGCTATAATTGCAGCCCTTTCCTCTCTTCTTAGCCTCTATTTTTACCTCCGATTATCATACGCCATAGCATTAACAACCACCCCTAATACATCAGTTAATACTCTATTATGACAATTAAAAAACAAAGACATCAAACTTCCCATTGCAATCTCAATCATTATAGCAATCTGCATACTACCCTTAACCCCCGCCATCTCTGCACTCCTAATATAAAGGATTTAGGATAATACTAAACCAAGGGCCTTCAAAGCCCTAAATAAGAGTGAAAATCTCTTAATCCTTAATAAGACTAACAGGATTCTAACCCACATCTTCTGCATGCAAAACAGACACTTTAATTAAGCTAAAGCCTTCCTAGACGAGTAGGCCTCGATCCTACAAATTCTTAGTTAACAGCTAAGCGCTTAAACCAGAGAGCATCCGCCTAGCCTTTCTCCCGCCTAGCAGGGCTAAAAAGGCGAGAGAAAGCCCCGGCAGACGTTAGCCTACTACTTAAGTTTTGCAAACATATATGTAAACACCTCAGGACTTGATAGGAAGAGGATTTGAACCTCTGTTTGTGGGACTACAGTCCACCGCTTATTCTCAGCCACCCTACCTGTGACAATCACCCGTTGATTCTTCTCTACCAATCATAAAGATATTGGCACCCTTTATTTAATCTTTGGTGCTTGGGCCGGAATAGTCGGAACAGCCCTAAGCCTTTTAATCCGCGCAGAACTAAACCAACCTGGATCCCTTTTAGGAGACGATCAAATTTATAATGTAATCGTTACAGCACATGCATTCGTAATAATTTTCTTTATAGTAATACCAATCATGATCGGAGGCTTTGGAAACTGACTAGTTCCGCTTATGATCGGAGCCCCTGACATAGCCTTTCCTCGTATAAATAATATAAGTTTTTGACTTTTACCCCCTTCCTTCCTGTTACTTTTGGCCTCCTCAGGAGTTGAAGCCGGAGCAGGAACAGGTTGAACCGTATACCCTCCCTTAGCAGGGAATATAGCCCACGCCGGGGCATCAGTAGACTTAACAATTTTTTCTCTTCACTTAGCAGGTATCTCTTCTATTTTAGGTGCAATCAATTTTATCACAACTATTATTAATATAAAACCCCCAGCTATTTCACAATACCAAACACCCTTATTTGTTTGAGCTGTAATAATTACAGCGGTTTTACTACTTCTATCCTTACCCGTATTAGCCGCAGGAATCACAATACTATTGACGGATCGAAACCTGAACACTACATTCTTTGATCCTGCAGGAGGAGGTGACCCAATTCTTTATCAACACCTCTTTTGATTTTTTGGTCATCCAGAGGTTTATATCTTAATTTTACCAGGCTTTGGAATAATTTCTCACATTGTGGCTTATTACGCTGGCAAAAAAGAACCTTTTGGCTACATAGGAATAGTTTGAGCAATAATAGCAATCGGTTTATTAGGCTTTATTGTTTGAGCCCACCACATATTTACAGTAGGAATAGATGTAGACACTCGAGCCTATTTTACTTCTGCAACTATGATTATTGCCATCCCAACCGGGGTAAAAGTCTTTAGTTGACTAGCCACCCTCCATGGAGGAGCCATTAAATGAGAAACACCCCTTTTATGAGCGCTAGGTTTTATTTTTCTATTTACAGTAGGTGGACTCACCGGAATTGTACTAGCAAACTCATCACTTGATATTGTCCTCCACGATACCTATTATGTTGTAGCTCACTTTCATTATGTATTATCTATAGGAGCAGTATTTGCCATCATTGCCGCATTCGTCCATTGATTCCCCCTATTTTCGGGTTATACTCTTCATGAAACATGAACTAAAATTCATTTTGGGGTTATATTTTTAGGGGTAAATTTAACATTCTTTCCACAACATTTCTTAGGGCTGGCAGGTATACCACGACGATATTCAGATTACCCTGATGCATATACTGTCTGAAACGCAGTCTCATCTATTGGCTCTCTAATCTCATTAATCGCCGTAATTATATTTTTATTTATTATCTGAGAAGCATTTATAGCCAAACGCGAAGTTCTCTCAGTAGAATTAACTCAAACAAATGTAGAGTGACTTCATGGCTGCCCACCCCCTTATCATACTTTTGAAGAACCTGCATTTGTACAAATTTTACAACCCCAGGCTTAATTAGACGAGAAAGGAAGGAATCGAACCTCCGTAAATTGGTTTCAAGCCAAGTACATTAAACCACTCTGTCACTTTCTTATAAGACTCTAGTAAAATTTTACCTTGTCTTGTCAAGACAAAATTGTGGGTTAGAACCCCGCGAGTCTTACACTATGGCACACCCATCCCAGCTAGGATTTCAAGATGCAGCTTCCCCTGTGATAGAAGAACTTCTTCACTTCCACGACCACGCACTAATAATCGTTTTTTTAATTAGTACTCTTGTACTTTATATTATTGTTGCAATAGTAACTACGAATCTAACAAACAAATTTATTCTTGACTCTCAAGAGATTGAAATTATTTGGACACTACTCCCAGCAATAATCTTAATTCTTATTGCTCTCCCATCTCTTCGCATTTTATATTTGATAGATGAGATTAATAATCCTCATCTTACAATTAAGACTATCGGCCATCAATGGTACTGAAGTTACGAATATACTGACTATGAGACCTTAGTATTTGACTCTTACATAGTCCCCACCCAAGACCTTTCACCTGGCCAGTTTCGACTCTTAGAAACAGACCATCGTATAGTAGTCCCTGTTGAATCACCTATTCGAGTGTTAGTATCCGCCGATGACGTCTTACACTCGTGAGCAGTTCCTAGTCTTGGGGTTAAAATAGATGCAGTCCCAGGACGATTAAATCAAACAGCATTTATTATTTCACGACCAGGTGTTTTCTTTGGGCAATGTTCCGAAATTTGTGGGGCAAATCATAGTTTTATGCCTATCGTTGTTGAAGCTGTTCCATTAAAACATTTCGAAGACTGATCATCTTTAATACTTGAAGACGCTTCGCTAAGAAGCTAAATAGGGTTTAAGCATTAGCCTTTTAAGCTAAAAATTGGTGACCCCCAACCACCCCTAGCGAAATGCCCCAGTTAAATCCTGCCCCATGATTTGCCATTCTAATCTTTGCTTGAATAGTTTTTTTAATCATTTTACCCCCTAAAGTTTTAGCACATAAATATCCCAACGACCCACAACCTCAAAATATTAATAGTTTAAAAACAGAAACCTGACCTTGACCATGACACTAAGCCTATTTGATCAGTTTATAAGTCCTATATTTCTAGGGGTCCCGTTAATAGCCTTGGCCCTATTACTACCATGGTTGATTTTACCAAAACCTTGCCATCGTTGACTTAACAACCGCTTTCTTACGTTACAAGGTTGATTTATTAATATCTTCACCAAGCAAATCTTTTTACCTATTAATTTAGGAGGTTATTACTGAGCTGTAATATTTACATCATTAATATTATTTCTGATTACTCTTAATATACTAGGCTTGCTCCCTTATACATTTACCCCAACAACACAACTCTCCCTTAACATGGCATTCGCCACACCAATTTGGCTAGCCACTGTAATTATTGGCCTACGAAATCAACCCACACATGCTTTTGGCCATCTTTTGCCAGAAGGGACACCCCCTATATTGATTCCTATTCTAATTATCATCGAAACCATTAGTTTATTTATTCGACCACTTGCCCTCGGCGTTCGACTTACAGCAAATCTCACAGCGGGCCATCTTTTAATTCAACTTATTGCTACTGGCACTTTTGTTCTTCTTTCACTGATACCAGCAGTAGCAGTATTCACATCCATTCTTCTCTTCCTTTTAACCCTTTTAGAAGTAGCTGTTGCTATAATCCAAGCATATGTCTTCGTCTTATTATTAAGCCTCTATTTACAAGAAAACACTTAATGGCCCATCAAGCACACGCATATCATATAGTAGATCCCAGCCCTTGACCTCTCACAGGAGCGGTCGCCGCTTTACTAATAACTTCCGGCTTAGCAATTTGAATACACTTCCACTCTACTAGCCTCCTAATTATAGGTCTTATCCTCATGTTACTAACAATATTTCAATGATGACGAGATATTATTCGAGAAGGCACATTTCAAGGTCACCATACTCCCCCCGTACAAAAAGGACTCCGCTATGGTATAATTCTTTTTATTACCTCCGAAGTATTTTTCTTCCTAGGATTCTTCTGAGCTTTTTACCACTCAAGTCTCGCACCCACACCTGAACTGGGAGGTTGCTGACCTCCTGCCGGCGTATTAACATTAGACCCTTTTGAAGTCCCATTACTAAATACAGCTGTTCTCCTTGCATCTGGCGTGACTGTTACTTGAGCACACCACAGCATTATGGAAGGCTACCGAAAACAGGCTATTCAAGCATTAACCTTAACCATCATTCTAGGCTTTTATTTTACAATTTTACAAGCTATAGAATATTATGAAGCCCCCTTTACTATTGCAGACGGTGTATACGGCTCAACCTTTTTTGTTGCCACAGGCTTTCACGGATTACACGTAATTATTGGCTCTTCTTTCCTAGCTGTATGTCTTCTACGACAAATTAAATTTCATTTCACATCTGAGCATCATTTTGGATTTGAAGCTGCCGCTTGATACTGACACTTTGTAGATGTCGTATGACTTTTCTTATACATTTCAATTTATTGATGAGGCTCATATCTTTCTAGTATATTTAGTATTAGTGACTTCCAATCACTTGGGCTTGGTTAAAACCCAAGGAAAGATAGTGAATATAATCGCAACCATTCTATTAATCTTCCTAACAATTTCAGTTATTCTCGCCTTCGTATCTTTTTGACTTCCTCAACTAATTCCTGATTATGAGAAACTATCTCCCTACGAGTGCGGATTCGACCCTGCTGGTTCAGCCCGACTTCCTTTTTCAATACGATTCTTTTTAGTCGCTATTTTATTTCTATTATTTGATCTAGAAATTGCTTTGCTTCTTCCTCTTCCTTGAGGAGACCATCACCCAGATCCCCTAGCCTCATTTTCGTGAGCATCCCTAATCCTTATCTTATTAACCCTTGGCTTAATTTATGAATGAATACAAGGAGGATTAGAGTGGGCTGAATAGGTAATTAGTTTAATAAAAACATTTGATTTCGGCTCAAAAACTTATGGTTAAAATCCATAATTGACCTAATGAATCTCACTTTTTTAACCTTTTCTTTAATATTTACACTAGGATTATTAGGATTGACATTCAATCGAACACACCTGCTTTCCGCACTTTTATGCCTTGAAGGAATTATACTCTCCCTCTTCATAGCTCTTTCATTATGATCACTATTATTAACCTCAGCCAACTTCTCAGCCTCCCCCTTACTCCTCCTGGCTTTTTCTGCCTGTGAAGCAAGCGTGGGACTTGCCCTACTAGTTGCTACTGCACGTACACACGGCTCTGATCGATTAAACGTTCTTAATCTCTTGCAATGTTAAAAATCCTTATACCCACAATTATATTACTGCTGTCTGTTTGATTAACACCCTATCTGTATATCTGATCCTCCACCTTACTATATAGTCTACTTATTGCACTAGCTAGCTTCTACTGATTTTTCTCTTCCCCTTCAACTAACTGGTCTATAATTACTTCTTATATGGCCACAGACACATTATCAACACCTCTTTTAGTACTTTCTTGTTGACTTCTGCCTCTTATAATTTTAGCAAGTCAAAAACACATCTTAATTGAACCACCTACCCGACAACGACTCTATCTTTCACTTTTAATTTCCCTACAAATTTTCTTAATTTTAGCTTTCAGCACAACAGAACTAATTATATTTTATATTATATTTGAAGCTACTCTCATCCCCACCCTAATTATCATTACCCGCTGAGGAAATCAGATAGAACGAATGAATGCAGGTACTTATTTCTTATTTTACACATTGGCGGGATCACTTCCTCTTCTAGTAGCACTACTTCTTCTTCAAACTTCAGCAGGGTCCCTATCTTTTCTTACTCTAAGTTATCTTCCACTTTTCACTCCCCTGCACTTTTCAGACAAAATCTGATGAGTAGGCTGCCTTTTAGCCTTTTTAGTTAAAATACCCCTTTATGGAGCTCACCTTTGATTACCTAAAGCACATGTAGAAGCCCCTATCGCAGGATCTATAGTCTTAGCCGCAGTACTCCTAAAATTAGGGGGTTACGGGTTAATACGTATTATAACCATTCTAGAACCCTTAACAAAAGAAATAGTGTACCCCTTTATTATCTTGGCCCTATGAGGGGTTATCATAACAGGATCTATTTGTCTTCGACAAACAGACTTAAAGTCTTTAATTGCTTATTCATCTGTCAGCCATATAGGCCTAGTAGCAGCAGGTATTCTTATCCAAACGCCTTGAGGCTGAACAGGAGCACTAATCCTAATAATCGCACACGGACTAACTTCTTCCGCTCTTTTCTGTCTCGCCAATACTAATTACGAACGAACACATAGTCGGACTTTAATTTTAACTCGGGGCCTACAAATTATTTTTCCTTTAATAATAGCCTGATGATTCATTTCAAGCTTAGCTAACCTAGCCCTCCCACCACTTCCTAATCTAATAGGAGAACTAATAATTATTACGTCACTGTTTAATTGATCCCCCTGAACTCTTATTTTTACAGGCTTAGGCACTCTAATTACAGCTAGCTACTCATTACATATATTTTTGACAACACAACGCGGACCCCTGCCCCACCACATAATTGTAAATGATCCTACTCATACACGAGAACACTTATTAATAGCCCTTCATCTTATCCCTCTTATTCTCTTAATCTCAAAACCTGACCTAATTTGAGGTTTAACCACTTGTAGGTATAGTTTAAACAAAAACATCAGGTTGTGATCCTGAAAATAGAAGTTAAATTCTTCTTACCCACCGAGAGAGACTTGATCGTAACGACAACTGCTAATTTTCGCCCTTCTGGTTTAATTCCAGAACTCACTCGCCAAGCTCCTAAAGGATAACAGTTCATCCCTTGGTCTTAGGAACCAAAACTCTTGGTGCAAATCCAAGTAGCAGCTGTGTATGGAGCCCCTTTGGCCCTAACATCGGGCCTTTTTTGACTTTTTATAACATTATTTCAACCTCTATTTAATATTTTAAATACCACATCATCCCCTGAAAAAATTAAAACGGCTGTAAAAATAGCATTTTTCATTGCACTTTTCCCCCTCTCAATCTTTATTGATCAAGGCCTAGAAACAACAACTACTACATGAACCTTAACAAATACTCTATTCGATATAAATATTAGTTTTAAGTTTGATTTCTACTCTATTATATTTATACCCGTTGCCTTATATGTATCCTGGTCAATTCTAGAATTTGCCATCTGATACATACACTCTGACCCCTACATTAATCAATTTTTTAAAAATCTTCTTATTTTCTTAATTACGATACTTATTTTTGTAACAGCAAACAACTTATTTCAACTGTTTGTTGGCTGAGAAGGTATCGGAATTATGTCATTCCTATTAATTGGATGATGACATGGTCGAGCCGACGCAAATACAGCCGCTTTACAAGCAGTGATCTATAATCGAGTTGGCGATATCGGACTAATTTTGGCTATAGCATGAACAGCCTCCAACATAAATTCCTGGGAGATTCAACAAATTTTTTTAATTTCTAAACAGACGGACATAACTATTCCTTTATTAGGCTTTATCCTGGCTGCAACTGGTAAATCAGCACAATTTGGCCTTCACCCCTGACTTCCTTCAGCTATAGAAGGTCCAACCCCAGTCTCAGCATTACTCCACTCCAGCACAATAGTAGTTGCAGGCGTTTTCTTATTAATTCGAATAAGTCCTATACTAGAAAACAACCAAGTTGCACTCTCTACATGTCTATGCATCGGAGCACTCACTACATTTTTTACCGCTACTTGTGCTCTAACACAAAATGATATTAAAAAAATTATCGCATTCTCCACATCCAGCCAACTAGGTTTAATAATAGTGACAATTGGACTTAACCAACCCCTATTAGCATTTATACACATCTGTACCCACGCCTTTTTTAAAGCTATACTATTTTTGTGTTCTGGTTCCATTATTCACACCTTAAATGATGAACAAGATATCCGAAAAATAGGAGGCATACACCATCTAACACCCATAACTTCTTCTTGTTTAACTATTGGCAGCCTAGCTTTAACAGGGACACCTTTTCTGGCAGGATTTTTTTCGAAAGATGCAATTATTGAAGCACTAAATACCTCTTACCTAAACGCCTGAGCCCTCACCATTACCCTAGTAGCAACTTCCTTTACAGCAGTTTATAGTCTCCGGATCATTTACTTTGTCTCAATAGGAAATTCACGATTAAATAATACACCAGCCCATGAAGATTGCGCTGTAATTAACCCCTTAAAACGATTAGCCTGAGGAAGTATCATAGCTGGCTTTTTAATTTTTACTAACATTTTACCGTTTAAAACCCCTGTCATAACCATGCCAACTGAAATAAAAATAACTGCGCTACTAATTACCCTAGCAGGGTTTATTTGTGCACTAGAACTAGCATCTATAACTTCCAAACAATTTAAAATTAACCCCAAAATGCTTTACCATAATTTCTCTAACATGTTAGGTTTCTACTCAATAATCATTCACCGCCTCTCCCCTAAACTAAGTCTCTTGCTAGGACAAATAATCGCCAATCAAACAATTGATCAAACCTGGTTAGAAAAAGTAGGACCAAAAGCGACTGCAACTTTTAATTTGCCCCCCGTAAAAATAGTAGATAATTTTCAAAAAGGCTTAATCAAAACATATCTTTCTCTCTTCCTTATTACTTCACTTATTATAATTTTTAATTTTTCATATTAAACTACACGTAAAACACCCCGACTCACCCCTCGTGTCAACTCAAGCACAATTAAAAGAGTTAAAAATAAAATTCATCCCCCCAACACTAAAACTCACCCTCCACAAGAATAAATTAAAGCTACTCCCCCAACATCCCCTTGAAAAAAACTAAAACTTACATGGTTATTTGATAAAACTAGCAACCCATCAAAACAATATTCTCAAAATATAGCCCCTACTAATACACCTAAAAATATATATAACATTATTAAACCTAGTATATATGAACTTCCTCAACCCTCTGGGTAAGGCTCAGCTGCTAATGCCGCTGAATACCCAAACACTACTAATATTCCCCCTAAATAAATCAAAAATAAGACCAACGACAAAAAAGACCCCCCTAAATTTGCTAAAGCTCCACAACCTGCCCCAGCCACTATCACAAGCCCAAAGGCTGCAAAATAAGGCGAAGGATTTGAAGCAACTGCTCCCAGTCCTAAGACTAACCCAAACAAACATATATATGTTACATATATCATAATTCTTACCAGGGCTCTAACCTGGACTAATAACTCGAAAAACTACCGTTGTATTCAACTACAAGAACAATTTATGGCAGCCCTACGAAAAACCCACCCACTATTCAAAATTGCAAATGATGCTTTAATTGATCTTCCCGCACCTGTTAATATTTCGGCTTGATGAAATTTTGGCTCATTGCTCGGCCTATGTCTAGTAGTACAAATTCTTACAGGTCTCTTTCTAGCTATACACTATACATCTGATATTTCAATTGCATTTTCTTCAATCGTTCATATCTGTCGAGACGTAAATTACGGTTGACTTATCCGAAGCATACATGCTAACGGAGCTTCATTCTTCTTTATTTGTATTTACTTGCATATCGGCCGGGGCCTTTATTATGGCTCCTATCGTTATAAAGAAACATGAAATATTGGAGTCATTCTATTATTATTACTAATAATAACAGCCTTCGTGGGCTATATTTTACCCTGAGGTCAAATATCTTTTTGAGGTGCTACAGTAATTACAAGCCTTTTATCAGCAATTCCTTACATTGGAGACAGCTTGGTTCAATGAATCTGAGGGGACTTTTCAATTAGTAATGCCACCCTCACCCGATTCTTCACATTCCATTTCTTCCTCCCATTTGTTCTTCTAGCTGTAACAATAGTACATTTAATCTTTCTTCATGAGACCGGCTCAAATAATCCTACAGGAATTAACTCAGACTCTGACAAAATCTCCTTTCACCCTTACTTCTCCTATAAAGATATATTCGGATATGCTATTTTCTTTTTATTACTGGTATCAATTTCTTTATTTACCCCTAATTTACTAGGAGACCCAGAAAACTTTACACCAGCTAACCCTTTACTCACACCCCCTCACATTATACCAGAATGATATTTCCTCTTTGCATACGCCATTCTTCGATCAATCCCAAGTAAATTTGGAGGAGTCATTGCCTTGCTCGCTTCAATTCTAGTACTAATACTAGTACCAATCCTTAATACTTCTAACCTTCAGTCACTTACTTTTCGACCATTTAGTCAGGCCCTATTTTGATTTCTAACAGCAGATGTTTTTATCCTCACATGAATTGGAGGTATACCATTAGAATATCCTTACATTGCTGTTGGTCAAATCGCATCACTTTTTTATTTTTCTGTCTTTCTTATCTTCATACCAATCTTAGGTCTAATTGAAAACAAAATCTTTCAGTAATGGCCTTAATAACTTAATCATACAAAAGTGTCAGTCTTGTAAACTGAGAGATGAAAGTTAAAATCTTTCTTAATGCTCAAAAAAAGAGGGTTTAAACCCCTGCCTCTAGCCCCCAAAGCTAAAATTCTAATTAAACTATTTCTTGCCGGACTCCGCCACTCACGTAATTTATGTCCTTGGATATAAATTTAATACATATATGTATTATCACCATTAAACTATATTAACCATTTCTTATTTTGTTTATAATACATATATGATTAATCACTTGAATATTCTATTAAAACATTCAAGAAATATACTCTAAAGTGATTCAAGACAAGGACCCACATTTCGTAATAACAGTCCACAATTCCTCGGTTAGTTTTGCATTTGTTCCACATATACCAGGACTCACCTAGTCTGCAAGTCAAATTTGCGATGCAGTAAGAGACCAGCATCAGTTGATTTCTTAATGTACACGGTCCTTGATGGTCAGGGACTTAAATCGTGGGGGTCGCTCTTCTTGAATTATTCCTGGCATTTGGTTCCTATTTCAGGGCCATCAATTGAAATCATTCCCCTAATTATTCATTTT